AAGAACCCACAGGGAATGAATGGGAAGATCGAAAAGTTGGAAGAAGAAAAGATTTTTTGCTTAGACGCATGGAATTGGCTAAGCATTTTATTCGAACAAATATAGAACCAAAATGGATGGTTTTGCGTCTATTACCAGTTCTTCCTCCTGAGTTGAGACCAATCTATCATATAGATGAGGATAAACTAGTGACCTCGGATATTAATGAAATCTATAGAAGAATTATCTATCGGAATAATACTCTTACAGATCTATTAACAACAAGTATAGCTACGCCAGAAGAATTAATAATATCTCAGGAAAAATTGCTGCAAGAAGCCGTGGATGCACTTCTTGATAATGGAATCTGCGGACAACCGATGAGGGATGATCATAATAGAGTTTACAAGTCTCTTTCAGATGTAATTGAAGGCAAAGAAGGAAGAGTTCGCGAGACTTTGCTTGGTAAACGGGTCGATTATTCAGGGCGGTCAGTGATTGTCGTGGGCCCTTCACTTTCATTACATCGATGTGGATTGCCTCGCGAAATAGCAATAGAACTTTTCCAGGCATTTGTAATTCGTGACTTAATTAGAAAACATCTTGCTTCGAACATCGGAGTTGCTAAAAGTCAAATTCGAAAAAAAAAACCGATTGTATGGGAAATACTTCAGGAAATTCTGGATGACCATCCTGTATTGCTGAATAGAGCGCCTACTCTGCATAGATTAGGCATACAGGCATTCCTGCCCATTTTAGTGGAAGGGCGTGCTATTTGTTTACATCCATTAGTTTGTAAGGGCTTCAATGCAGACTTTGACGGGGATCAAATGGCTGTTCATGTGCCTTTATCTTTGGAGGCTCAAGCAGAGGCACGTTTACTTATGTTTTCTCATATGAATCTTTTGTCTCCAACTATTGGAGATCCCATTTCTGCACCAACTCAAGATATGCTTAGTGGACTCTATTTCTTAACGAGTGGAAATCGTCGGGGTATTTGTGTAAATAGGTATAATCCATGTAATCGTATAAACTATCAAAATGAAGATAATAACTATAAGTATACAAAAAAAAAAGAACCTTTTTTTTCTAATGCCTATGATGCAATTGGAGCTTATCGGCAAAAACGCATCAATTTAGGTAGTCCCTTGTGGCTGCGGTGGCGACTAGATCAACGCGTTATTGCTGCAAGAGAAACTCCCATCGAAATTCACTATGAATCTTTGGGGACCTATTATGAGATTTATGGACACTATCTAATAGTAAGAAGTATAAAAAAAGAAATTCTTTATATATATATTCGAACCACTCTCGGTCATATTTCTCTTTATCGAGAAATAGAAGAAGCCATACAGGGGTTTTGGCAAGGCTGTTGTAATTCTATGCTACCAGGGGGAATTCGAGTCTCACCGGGTTAACTAGGACTATAATTGCAATTGCGGAATTTCTACGTGAATCAAGATCTAGAAAAGGAAGTTTTACAATCACTGACTCAAACCCATTGTCAAATTCTACTCAGCGCAATATGGAGGTACTGATGGCAGAACGGCCCACTCAGGTCTTTCACAATAAAATGATAGACGGAACTGCCATGAAACGACTTATTAGTCGATTTATTGATCACTATGGAATAGGATATACATCACATATCCTGGATCAAGTAAAGACTCTGGGTTTCCGACAAGCTACCGCCGCATCCATTTCATTAGGAATTGATGATCTTTTAACAATACCTTCTAAAAGATGGCTAGTTCAAGACGCTGAACAACAAAGTTTTATTTTGGAAAAACACCATCATTATGGGAATGTACACGCGGTAGAAAAATTACGTCAATCGATCGAGATCTGGTATGCCACAAGTGAATATTTGCGACAAGAAATGAATCCTAATTTTCGGATGACCGATCCTTTTAATCCAGTCCATATAATGTCTTTTTCGGGAGCCAGAGGAAATGCATCTCAGGTACATCAATTAGTAGGTATGAGAGGATTAATGTCGGATCCCCAAGGGCAAATGATTGATTTACCCATTCAAAGCAATTTACGCGAAGGACTCTCTTTAACAGAATATATTATTTCTTGTTACGGAGCCCGTAAAGGAGTTGTGGATACCGCTATCCGAACATCAGATGCAGGATATCTCACGCGCAGACTTGTTGAAGTAGTTCAACACATTGTTGTACGTCGAACAGATTGCGGCACCGTCCGAGGTATTTCTGTAAGTCCTCGAAATGGAATGATGGCGGACAGGATTTTTATCCAAACATTAATTGGGCGTGTATTAGCAGATCATGTATATATAGGTTCGCGATGCATTGCTACTAGAAATCAAGATATTGGAGTTGGACTTGTCAATAGATTCATAACTTTTAGAGCACAACCAATCTCTATTCGAACTCCCTTTACTTGTAGGAGTACGTCGTGGATTTGTCAATTATGTTATGGCCGAAGTCCAGCTCATGACGACCTGGTCGAATTGGGAGAAGCTGTAGGTATTATTGCAGGTCAATCTATTGGAGAACCGGGCACTCAATTAACATTAAGAACTTTTCATACCGGCGGAGTATTCACAGGGGGTACTGCAGAACATGTGCGAGCCCCTTCTAATGGAAAAATAAAATTCAACGAGGATTTGGTTCATCCGACACGTACACGTCATGGACATCCTGCTTTTCTATGTTCTAGAGACTTATATGTAACTATTGAGAGTGAAGATATTATACACAATGTGTGTATTCCGCCCAAAAGTTTTCTTTTAGTTCAAAACGATCAATATGTAGAATCAGAACAAGTCATTGCTGAGATTCGCGCGAGAACATCCACTTTGAATTTGAAAGAGAAAGTTCGAAAACATATTTATTCTGACTCAGAGGGCGAAATGCACTGGAATACCGATGTGTACCATGCACCTGAATTTACATATGGTAATATTCATCTCTTACCAAAAACAAGTCATTTATGGATATTATTAGGGGAGCCCTGGAGATCCAGTCCAGGCCCCTGTTCGATCCATAAGGATCAAGATCAAATAAACGCTTATTCTCTTTCTGTTAAGCGAAGATATATTTCTAACCCCTCAGTAACTAATAATCAAGTTAGACACAAATTTTTTAGTTCGTATTTTTCTGGTAAAAATCAAAAAGGAGATAGGATTCCTGATTATTCAGAACTTAATCGAATGACATGTACTGGTCGTTGGAATCTCAGATATCCGTCCATTCTCGAGGGGAATTCTGATTTATTGGCAAAGAGGCGAAGAAATAGAGTCATCATCCCACTCGAATCGATTCCAGAAGGAGAGAACCCACTCATACCTTCTTCGGGTATCTCAATTGAAATCCCCAGAAATAGTATTCTCCGTAGAAATAGTATTCTTGCTTATTTTGATGATCCTCGATATATAAGAAAGAGCTCGGGACTTACTAAATATGAGACTAGAGAACTTAATTCAATCGTCAACGAAGAGGATTTGATTGAATATCGAGGAGTCAATGTACTTTGGCCAAAATACCAAAAGGAAGTAAATCCATTTTTTTTTATTCCCGTGGAAGTCCACATTTTGGCCGAATCTTCTTCCATAATGGTACGGCACAATAGTATTATTGGGGTAGATACACAAATAACTTTAAATCGAAGAAGTCGGGTAGGCGGATTGGTCCGAGTGAAGAAAAAAGCAGAAAAAATTAAACTGATAATCTTTTCTGGAGATATCCATTTTCCTGGAAAGACAAATAAGGCATTCCGATTGATACCACCAGGAGGGGGAAAACAGAATTCCAAAGAATACAAAAAATTGAAAAATTGGCTCTATATCCAACGAATGAAACTTTCCAGGTATGAAAAAAATTATTTTGTTTTGGTTCAACCTGTAGTCCCATATAAAAAAACAGATGGTATAAATTTAGGAAGACTTTTCCCGCCGGATCTCTTGCAGGAAAGTGATAATCTACAACTTCGAGTTGTCAATTATATCCTTTATTACGACCCAATTCTTGAAATTTGGGACACAAATATTCAATTAGTTCGGACTTGTTTAGTGCTGAACTGGGACCAAGACAAAAAGATCGAAAAGGCCTGTGCTTCCTTTGTTGAAATAAGGACAAATGGTTTGATTAGAGATTTTCTAAGAATCGACTTAGCGAAGTCACCTATTTCGTATACCGGAAAAAGAAATGATCTGTCGGGTTCAGGATTGATCTCTGAGAATGGATCAGATCGCGCTAATGTCAATCCGTTTTCTTCCATTTATTCCTATTCCAATCCCAAGCCAAGGATTCAAGAATCCCTTAATCCAAATCAAGGAACTATTCATACGTTATTGAATCGAAATAAGGAATCTCAATCTTTGATAATTTTGTCATCATCTAATTGTTCTCGAATAGGCCCATTCAACGATGTAAAATCAACCAATGTGATAAAAGAATCAATCAAAAAGGACCTGCTCATTCCAATTAGGAATTCGTTGGGCCCCTTAGGAACAGGCTTTCCAATTTATAATTTTGATTTATTTTCCCATTTAATAACCCATAATCAGATCTTGGTAACTAACTATTTGCAACTTGATAATTTAAAACAGATTTTTCAAATACTTAAATATTATTTACTGGATGAAAATGGTAAAATTTATAATCCCTATTCGTGCAGTAACATCATTTTGAATCCATTGAATTTGAATTGGTATTTTCTCCATTACAATTATTGTGAAGAGACATCTACAATCGTTAGTCTTGGGCAGTTTCTTTGTGAAAATGTATGTATAGCCAAAAAAGGACCGCATTTAAAATCGGGTCAAGTTCTAATTCTTCAAGTTGACTCTGTGGTAATACGATCGGCTAAGCCTTATTTGGCTACTCCAGGAGCAACTGTTCATGGACATTATGGGGAAATCCTTTACGAAGGAGATACATTAGTTACATTTATATATGAAAAATCCAGATCTGGTGATATAACCCAAGGTCTTCCAAAAGTGGAACAGGTGTTAGAAGTACGTTCAATTGATTCAATATCGATGAATCTCGAAA